AGTAAAGTGCCTGAAAAAAGGATTACCGTGATAGGGTAAAAAATGTAATGCATTTACCTTTACTATATACTATCAGAATTAAACTAACCCCTTAAATATCAAAAATTTATGTGCATCATACACCAAGTATATTAGAACAGTAAGCTAAATAAGCTAATGGGTTCATACCCCATTTATAGAGTCCCCCTCTCTTTTCTAATGTTTATCAATTCATCAAAGATACTATTTCTTTCAACCCTTATTGGAGGATTAGTGATCACTATCTCCTCAAATTCTTGATTAGGAGCATGAATAGGACTAGAGATTAATTTATTATCATTTATTCCCCTTATAACCAATAATGATAATATTTTAACATCAGAAGCATCCTTAAAATACTTTCTAATTCAAGCATTGGCCTCTTCCTCCCTATTATTTATTATTGTTTCAAAATCATTGATAGAATCTATGTTCTCATTATTACAAACACCTCTTGTAATAATAATGGTGATCACCCCCCTTATGATGAAAAGTGGTTCAGCCCCTTTACATTGGTGATTTCCGAGAGTAATAGAAGGACTATCATGAAACAATTGTTTTATTCTTATAACAGTCCAAAAAATTGCTCCATTACTATTAATGTCCTACTTAATCAGTTTTAGCACTTTTACCATTATAATCATTATAATGTCAATTATTATTGGAGCTTTGGGAGGTTATAATCAAATTTCTATACGAAAAATCTTAACTTATTCATCTATTAATCATATTGGTTGAATAATAACTGCAATAAGATTAGGTGAAAACCTTTGATTAATTTACTTCTTCATTTACTCACTATTAACATTGACAATCATTATAATTGTATCACCAATACAAATTTCCTTTATCAATCAAACATTTATAATTAATAAAAAAAAGATCATAAAGTTCGTATTGTTCTCAACCTTACTCTCATTAGGTGGTTTACCCCCCTTCTTAGGATTTTTGCCTAAATGGATTATTATTCAATCATTATTACTTAATCATATTTCAGCCTTGACTTTATTAATCATTGTTATTTCCTTAGTCACATTATATTATTACTTACGAATTGCTTACTCATCATTCCTAATCGTCAGTTCTGAACAATCCTGGAATAAAAATTGTGATGAATTTAATATAGTCTTCTTTTTTCTCCCTCATCTTATCAACAATTTCTACTATTGGGTTAGTTCTCTGTACAGCCTTTATTAATATTAATTAGCAAGGGAATGAAGGCTTTAAGTTAACTAAACTAATATCCTTCAAAGCTATAAATAAAGTAAAGTCTTTAAGCCTTAGTAGTTTTCTACTCCTACAGAATTGCATTCTATTATCATCAAATGAATATAAGACTTGTTAGTAGAAGAGTATACTACTCCTAAAAAGATTTACAATCTTTCACCTTAAATTCTCAGTCATTCTACTATTATTGAACGTTGATTATTCTCAACAAATCATAAAGATATTGGAACATTGTATTTTATCTTTGGGGCATGAGCAGGAATAGTAGGTACTTCTTTAAGAATACTAATTCGAGCTGAATTAAATCAACCAGGTTCATTGATTGGAGATGACCAGATCTACAATGTAATTGTCACAGCTCACGCTTTTGTAATAATTTTCTTTATGGTTATACCCATTCTTATTGGTGGATTTGGAAACTGATTAGTCCCATTAATATTAGGAGCTCCTGATATAGCATTTCCTCGTATAAATAATATGAGCTTTTGACTACTTCCCCCCTCCTTAACCTTATTACTAGCAAGAAGTATAGTAGAAAGAGGAGCTGGAACAGGATGAACAGTTTATCCTCCGTTAGCTAGTAATATTGCCCATGCTGGAGCATCAGTTGATTTAGCCATTTTTTCTTTACATTTAGCAGGTGTTTCCTCAATTTTAGGTGCAGTTAACTTTATCTCCACAATTATCAATATAAAACCTATTAATATAACACCTGAACGAATCCCATTATTTGTCTGAGCAGTTGGAATTACAGCCTTATTATTACTTCTCTCACTTCCAGTTCTAGCAGGGGCTATCACCATACTCTTAACTGATCGAAATTTAAATACCTCATTTTTTGACCCTGCTGGAGGTGGAGATCCCATTTTGTATCAACATTTATTTTGATTCTTTGGTCATCCTGAAGTGTATATTCTTATTTTACCAGGATTTGGTATAATCTCCCACATTATTTGTCATGAAAGAGGGAAAAAGGAAGCATTTGGTAATCTAGGTATAATCTTTGCAATACTTGCAATTGGTTTATTAGGCTTTGTTGTTTGAGCTCACCATATATTTACAGTTGGGATAGATGTTGATACTCGAGCATATTTCACTTCAGCTACCATAATTATTGCTGTACCTACTGGTATTAAAATCTTTAGTTGACTATCCACAGTTTATGGTTCACAATTAACTTATAGAGCTCCTTGTTTATGATCATTAGGATTCGTTTTTTTATTCACAATTGGAGGATTAACCGGAGTTGTCTTAGCAAATTCATCAATTGATATTGTTCTTCATGACACTTATTACGTAGTGGCGCATTTTCATTATGTTCTATCAATAGGTGCAGTATTTGCCATTATAGCGGGTTTTATCCAATGATTCCCTCTATTTACTGGTTTATCAATAAACCCTAAATGATTAAAAATCCAATTCATAGTAATATTTACAGGAGTAAATTTAACATTTTTCCCTCAACATTTCCTAGGTCTTGCAGGTATACCTCGACGATACTCAGATTATCCAGATGCGTACACTGCTTGAAATGTTGTATCTTCTATTGGATCAATAATTTCCTTTGTTGGTGTAGTAATATTCATTTTTATCATATGAGAAAGAATGTCGTCTAATCGTCACATAATTTTTCCCACTCAAACAAGTAATTCTATTGAATGATTTCATAATACACCCCCTGCAGAACACAGTTATTCCGAACTCCCCACAATCACTAATTTCTAATATGGCAGATAAGTGCAATGGACTTAAACCCCAGGTATAAAGTAATTCTTTTATTAGAATATGACAACATGAGCTAACATAAATCTTCAAGATAGAGCTTCACCCATTATAGAACAATTAATTTACTTTCATGATCATGCACTAATAATTATCATTATAATTTTAACAATTGTCTCCTACATAATAATTATGCTAATTTTAAACAGATTTACTAACCGTTTTTTATTAGAAGGACAATTTATTGAAGTAGCATGAACAATTGCTCCTGCCATTATTTTAATCTTCATTGCAATTCCATCACTGCGACTTTTATATCTTATAGATGAAATCAACAGTCCAGCAGTTACATTAAAAACTATTGGTCATCAATGATATTGAAGCTATGAATATTCTGATTTCCTAAAAATTGAATTTGATTCATACATAATCCCACAAAACGAACTAAGTAATAATGATTTTCGCCTACTTGATGTTGATAATCGCGCTACCCTACCCATAAATACCTTTATTCGTATTATTATTACAGCCACTGATGTCTTACATTCCTGAACCGTTCCAAGTCTGGGGGTTAAGGCTGATGCAACTCCAGGCCGCCTAAATCAAACCAGATTCTTTATCAGTCGCCCTGGAGTTTTTTATGGTCAATGTTCAGAAATCTGTGGGGCAAATCATAGATTCATACCTATTGTTATTGAAAGTGTTTCAACAAATAACTTCATTAATTGGATTTCATCTATAAGTGATTCATCAGATGACTGAAAGCAAGTAATGGTCTCTTAAACCAGTTTATAGTAAATTAGCACTTACTTCTGATGAGAAGATTTAGTTAATAAATAACATTAGAGTGTCAATCTAAAATTATCTTTAAGATACTCTTCTATTCCCCAAATAATACCCCTTTGATGATTTACCTTATTTTCATTTTTCATTTTAATGCTGTTAACTTTTTCATTTATTAACTATTACTCCTTTATCCCCCAACCTTCCCCCACTTCAAAAAGTCTAAGTCCTAACATCTCAACTTGAAAATGATAACAAATTTATTCTCCGTTTTTGATCCTTCAACCTCAATCTTCAATACTTCCTTAAATTGAACAAGCACTATATTGGGATTATTAATTATTCCAAGATCATTATGACTAATTCCCTCTCGCCATAACATCTTGTGGAATAATATTCTAATGACACTACATAAGGAATTTAAAACCCTAATTGGCTATAAATCCATTAATAAAGGGGCTTCTTTTATTTTCATTTCATTATTTTCAATAATTATGTTCAATAATTTCCTTGGCTTATTCCCTTATGTATTTACAAGTACAAGTCACCTTACTATAACACTATCATTAGCTCTACCATTATGATTAAGATTCTTAATCTTTGGTTGAATTAATAATACACAACATATATTTGCTCATCTAGTTCCACAAGGAACCCCTCCAATTCTTATACCATTCATGGTATGTATCGAAACCATCAGAAATTTAATTCGACCAGGCACCCTGGCTGTTCGATTAGCCGCAAACATAATTGCTGGACACTTACTTTTAACACTATTAGGAAATACTGGGCCTTTCCTGACCGTTTCACTTCTGACGGTATTAATCAGTACCCAGATTGCTCTCTTAATTCTTGAATCAGCAGTAGCCATTATCCAATCATATGTATTTGCAGTTTTAAGAACTCTTTATTCTAGAGAAGTTAATTAATGTCAACACACAGTAATCACCCATTTCATTTAGTTGATAAAAGACCTTGACCCTTGACCGGCGCCATCGGAGCTATAATTATGATGATTGGACTCATTAAATGATTTCATATATTTAATCAAGAATTAATAATGGTAGGAATAACAATTATAATTTTAACAATAATTCAATGATGACGAGATATTGTACGTGAAGGTACATATCAAGGTCTTCATACCAATTTTGTTACTAAAGGTCTTCGATGAGGAATAATCCTCTTTATTACCTCAGAAGTATTCTTCTTTTTATCATTTTTTTGAGCCTTCTTCCATAGAAGATTATCCCCAACTATTGATATTGGGTCCTTATGACCACCATTAGGTATTGAACCATTTAATCCCCTTCAAATCCCATTATTAAATACAGCCATTCTATTATCCTCAGGTGTAACTGTGACTTGAGCTCATCATGGACTACTCGAAAATAATTACAATCAAGCTCTTCAAGGATTATTTATAACAGTCATTTTAGGTCTCTATTTTACAGCACTCCAAGCCTACGAATATATTGAAGCCCCTTTTACAATTGCAGACTCAGTTTACGGATCCACTTTCTTTATAGCTACAGGCTTTCATGGACTTCATGTAATTATTGGGACTACTTTCCTTTTAACATGCTTATTACGACACATATTTTTACATTTCTCATCATTTCACCATTTCGGTTTTGAGGCAGCCGCATGATACTGACATTTTGTAGATGTTGTTTGACTATTTCTTTATATCTCAATTTACTGATGAGGTAGCTAACTTATCTAATATATTTAGTATATTTGACTTCCAATCAAAAAGTTTGTTTTACAAGTTAAGTAATTACAACAATATTTTCTATAGCTATTTTTATTAGTCTATTAACAATCTTAATTATAATATTGGCCTCAATCCTGTCAAAAAAAAGTATTGAAGACCGAGAAAAATCGTCACCTTTTGAATGTGGATTCGATCCAAAAAGTTCAGCCCGAATGCCTTTTTCATTACGATTCTTCTTAATCGCCGTGATCTTCCTAATTTTTGATGTAGAAATTGCTCTATTACTCCCAATTACAATCATCTTAAACTCATCTGATATCAAAGCCTGATTCTCTATTAGTGTTCTATTTCTAATTATCTTATTATTAGGGCTTTATCACGAATGAAATCAAGGATCACTTGAATGAGCCTCTTAGGATAGTAGTTAAGTATAACATTTGAGTTGCATTCAAAAAGTATTGATATCAATCTATCTTGAATATGAAGCAATCTTGCAATTAGTTTCGACCTAATATAATGGTATTTATTTACCCTTATTCTATTTAGCTGAAACCAAAATAGAGGTATATTACTGTTAATAATACTATTGAATTTAAACTCCAGCTAAGGAAGTATGTTGATCAAATGTAAGCTGCTAACTTATCATTTTAGTGGTTAAATTCCATTTATATTTCTAATTTATTTAGTTTAATAAAAACATTACATTTTCACTGTAAAGATACTATTAATAGTTATAAATGTTAAAAGACATTAGTTGTCACCATAGTAGCTTCAGTACTATACTCTTATTAAGCTATCTTAACAACTATAAAACAATAGAAATATCACCACAATTATTCATATTACAAAAAACATCAAAAATATTTTTAAATTATTAAACTGTCATCATTGATTAATTTTTCTTAAATATATAAATATTGAATAAAATCCCTGGCCTCCAAAATACTCATTCCAACCAAAATCAAATGATTTTAAAGTCAAGTATCCTAAAGCTAAAGGCTCAAAATTAACTCCATAAGTTGAAATATAAGGTATATATCACATTGAGCCTAAATATCCAGTTACATTATTAAATGACAAAGAAACCAATAATGTATCAATTTTCATTTTGGACAGTTCATACCCAATTCATCCTCCTACAATTCTAACAAAAATTACCATTAATTTTAATCATAAAGGTAAAATGATTATTAAAGGGGAAGGGAATCTAACCCAACTCAATACGGAACCTCCAATAATTACCATTACTAATAAGCCTAGTATACCAGTAATTATATGTTTATTTTCTTCCTCCAGATTATAAAAAGATGTGAGATTTAATTCACTACATAATACATAATAAAATAATCGGAATGAATAACATACCGTTAATCCAGTAGAAACATAAAATAATAAATAACCCAATAAATTTACATTACTCAAACTAACTATCTCTAAGATTAAATCCTTAGAATAAAATCCTGCTAGAAAAGGTATCCCACATAAAGCAAAATTAGAAATTATTAAACAAGAGGAAGTTAGAGGTATTTGTAATGATAAACTCCCTATAAAACGAATATCCTGAGAATCTTTTATTGAATGAATAACTACACCCGCACACATAAATAATAATGCCTTAAATAGTGCATGTGTTAACAAATGAAAAAAAGCCAGTCCAGCAAAACCTATTGACAAAATTCTTATTATTAGACCAAGCTGACTTAAAGTCGATAGAGCAATAATTTTCCTTAAATCATACTCAAAATTTGCTCCCATTCCTGCTATAAATATTGTCAGCCCTGAAATAAGTAATAATATTGATCTTAACCAATCAGAAAATGCAGGTCTAAATCGAATTAATAGATATACACCAGCAGTAACCAAAGTTGAAGAATGAACAAGAGCCGAAACAGGTGTTGGCGCTGCCATAGCGGCAGGCAATCATGAGGAAAAAGGAATTTGAGCTCTCTTTGTTATAGCTGCCAAAACAACTAATACTCTGATAATTTCCATCTCAATTCTATTTTTAAAATATTCTAAATAAAAAATGTAATTCCATCTACCAAAATTTATTATTCATGCAATTACTATCAATAAAGCAACATCCCCAATTCGATTAGACAAGGCGGTTAGTATCCCAGCATTATAAGATTTTACATTCTGATAATAAATCACCAAACAATAGGAGACTAGTCCCAAGCCCACTCATCCTAATAAAATACTAATTATATTTGGACTAATAATTAGAAACATTATTGAACCTACAAATAACAGTACTAAGTAAATAAATCGATTAATATTTAAATCACCATACATATAATCATCACTATAGAGAATTACTAAAGAAGAAATAAAAAAAACAAATCCCATAAATATTAATGATATTCAATCCAGTAAAATTGTCATTACAATTCTTGAACCATTAATTCTTACAACCTCTCACTCAATAAATATCACTAAATCATTTATAATATAATACATACCAAAAGTAAATATTAAGATTCTAACTATAAATAAAAAAATAAAACTGATATTACAGATTGATATAAACTTCATAACCTAGAATAATTATTATATTTCTGATGCCACAAATCAACGTTTTTATTAAACTATCTAAGTTTAAAGTCATAATATAATTGAATCTCCCCTCATAATTATTAAGTTTAGAGGTAATCAATGAAGGAATAATAGAAGATATTCACGCCCATAACCTAAAGATATAGCATAAACTCCAGAGTAAGTTTGACCGTGTTGTCTATAAGAAAATAAGTATAGTGTATAACCAGCTCTAAAGAATGATAATAATATTAAACCAATTATTGTAAATATTGATCATCTCACTAAACAATTAAGTAAAGTAACCTCTCCCAGTAAATTTATAGTAGGAGGGGCAGCTATATTCCCTGCACATAATAAAAATCACCATATTGACAATCTTGGTATAAAATTTATTAACCCTTTATTAACTATTAGTCTCCGGCTCCCTAACCGTTCATAAGTAATATTAGCTAAACAGAATAATCCTGATGAGCATAATCCATGAGCAATTATTAATGTGTAAGAGCCACAAAACCCTCAATATATTAGAGTTATCAAACCCCCAATAACAATACCTATATGAGCTACAGAAGAATAAGCAATTAAAGATTTTAAATCAGTTTGACGTATACAAATTAAACTCACAACTACTCCCCCCACTAATCTAATTGATAATCAAATGAAGTTCATCTGATAACCAATCCTCATCAAGTTAATATGGACGCGAAGTAAGCCATAACCCCCTAATTTTAAGAGAATTCCGGCCAAAATCATTGAACCTCTTACTGGTGCTTCAACATGAGCCCTTGGTAATCACAAATGCACCATAAACATAGGCATCTTTACCAAAAAAGCCATAATTATTCTTATATAAATAAATTCGTTGATTTTCCCTAAAGGTCTTATTAAAGAAAATATTAAAGTAAATTCATTATACATAAATATAATACCAATTAATAATGGTAGAGATGCTAGTATAGTGTAAAATAATAAGTAAATCCCAGCCTGTAATCGCTCTGGTTGATACCCCCACCCCAAGATCAAAAATAATGTGGGAATTAAACTACTTTCAAAAAACAGATAAAATTGGAATAATCCCAGTCTTCTAAATGTCAAGATTAAAGTTATCAGCAAGCATACAATTATTACTAAAAAAAACTCACTAAAATAATTATGACGCCAAACTGACTCTCTAGCTGTAACTATTAATGTACAAATTCAGATTCTTAAAAGAATTAGTCCGTAAGATAAATAATCACAACCAAACCCGTAAGACAAGTTTTCCCAGCAATAATTTACTGGCAATATTATTAAATAAACTATTGATAACAAAAAAAGTATACACTGAACCATTCACCAATAACCTTTTATTAAACATAGGGGGATTAAAAATAAAGTAAATAATAAAATTTTTAACATTGAAGTATTCTATAAGCCCCAAAGAAATCATTCCCGTACCCACGAATTATCGAAACTAAGATTGATAGACCTAAAAGCCCCCTCACATACAGAAAATGTTAAAAAAACTATCATAAAATACAACTCATAATTAAAATTTATTAAGTAATTGTAAAGCACCACATACAAAATTAATACAATAAATTCTAATCTCAATAATGTAGCCAGCAAGTGTTTTCGATTAGAACAAAATACTCAAATTCCTCTAAAAAATCCCAATGAAACATAAATATATATTGACATTTTTGTTTTAATAATTTAATAAAAATATTGGTCTTGTAAACCAAACTTAAGACTATCTTTTAAAACTTCAGAGAAAAAGTATCACTTTATCATTAATCTCCAAAATTAATATTTTCTAATAAACTATTCACTGATATTAAATTAATATTTCTGACACTAAGTATAGTAACCAGATTCGTATTCACACAAATAAATCATCCATTAGCAATAGGATTAATATTACTAATTCAAACTATCTTAATTGCGATAATTACAGGTCTAATATCACATTCATTCTGATTCTCCTATATTTTATTCCTAATTTTCCTAGGAGGTATATTAGTTCTATTCATTTATGTTACTAGCTTAGCCTCTAATGAAATGTTTACTCTTTCTACCCCTCTAATTATCACAACAATACTTATAACCCCCTTTATTCTAATCCTATTAAACAAATCATTTATTATAAAAAGTCAAGAAACCCTGATATTCCAATCAACATTAAATTCCCTAATTAATTTACCACTAATTAAATTATATAATTTACCTACAAATATTATCACTATTATTCTTGCAAGTTATTTATTTCTGACCCTTATTGCCGTAGTAAAAATTACTAATATTTTTATTGGACCTTTACGACAAATAAACTAATGAATAAACCTTTACGAATTAAGCACCCACTATTTAAAATTATCAATCATGCATTGATTGATCTTCCCTCACCATCCAATATTAGAAGATGATGAAATTTCGGCTCATTATTAGGATTATGCTTAGTAATTCAAATTATCACCGGAATCTTTCTAGCTATACATTATTGCCCCAATATTGAATCAGCTTTTAATAGAGTTAATCACATTTGTCGCGACGTAAATTATGGGTGATTACTACGTACCTTACACGCTAATGGAGCCTCAATATTCTTTGTTTGTATTTATCTCCACATTGGTCGAGGACTCTATTATGGTTCTTATAAATTTCTTCACACCTGATCAATTGGAGTATTAATTCTATTTCTAACCATAGCAACTGCATTTATAGGATATGTTTTACCCTGAGGCCAAATATCATTCTGAGGAGCAACCGTCATTACCAATTTACTTTCAGCAATTCCTTACATAGGAATTGATCTTGTTCAATGAGTATGAGGTGGGTTTGCTGTAGATAATGCAACACTAAATCGATTCTTTACCTTCCACTTTTTATTACCATTTATCATTATTGCAATAGTTATAATTCATCTTCTATTTCTTCATCAAACTGGGTCGAATAATCCTATTGGAATTAATAGTAATATTGATAAAATTCCCTTCCATCCTTATTTTTCCATCAAAGACACTTTTGGGTTTATTATTCTAATGATATTTCTAGTAATTTTAACTCTAAAAGAACCTTATGTTCTTGGAGATCCTGACAACTTTACTCCAGCTAACCCTCTTGTAACTCCTATCCATATTCAACCCGAATGATACTTCCTGTTTGCCTATGCCATTCTACGATCAATTCCTAATAAACTTGGGGGAGTTATTGCATTAGTAATATCAATTGCAATTCTATTCTTCATACCGTTCTTCAATTCAAACTTTCGAGGAATGCAATTTTATCCAACTAATCAAGTCTTCTTTTGAATTATAGTTAACATTGTAATCTTATTAACCTGAATTGGAGCACGTCCCGTCGAAGACCCTTACATTATTACAGGCCAACTACTCACTATCTTATACTTCTTATATTATTTAACAATTCCTTACTCAACAAAAATCTGAGAAAATTTGATCAAATAGTTAATCACAAGATGTTAATATGTTTTGAAAGCATAAATTAGAGGTTAAAATCCCCTATTAACTTAGTTTTTAAATTTTCTTTACTTTTATTCAGACACTACACTACTACTTAAATAATTTCACTAAACTAAAAAGGAAAATAACATTACCTTAAATCCCAAAAAAAACAATAAATAATTTAGGGATAATGGTAAGAATCTCCTTCAAGCCAAATATATCAGTTTATCATATCGGAATCGTGGTATAGTTCCACGGACCCAAATAAATATAAACGAGATTAAACTCAGTTTTAGATAAAACAAAAATGAATCAACATTCCCTCCTAAAAAAAGTACACAAAACAATATTCTCATAAATAAAATTCTAGCGTATTCCGCCAAAAAAATTAAAGCAAATCCACCACTTCTATATTCAACATTAAACCCTGAAACTAATTCTGATTCCCCTTCCGCGAAATCAAAAGGAGTCCGATTAGTTTCCGCTAAACAAGAAGCAAATCACACTAAAGAAAGAGGGAAAGTCAAAAATATTAATCATAATCACAATTGAAATTCACCAAAATCAGTCAATCTATATCTACCAGTTAAAATAATAAATGACAACAAGATCAGAGCCAATCTTACCTCATAAGAAATAGTTTGGGCTACCGCTCGTAAGCCTCCCAGTAAAGAATAGTTAGAATTTGATGATCAACCAGCCACTATTACTGTATAAACACCTAATCTTGTGCACCCTAAGAAAAACAACAGACCTAACTCAAAAGAATAAAGACCTCTCATATAAGGTATAATTATTCAAATCATCAGGGATAAGAATAAACTAAATACTGGGGCAAAATAATAAGAAATGTAATTTGAAGTTAAAGGGAAAGTTTGCTCCCTAGTAAAAAGCCTAATTGCATCTCTAAAAGGTTGTAAAATACCAATAAACCCAACCTTATTTGGCCCTTTACGAATATGAATATATCCTAACACCTTTCGCTCCAATAAAGTTAAAAAAGCTACGCCCACTATAACACAAACTAACAAAATAATTCTAATCAGAAAGATAATCATATTTTCCAATACTATATGTAATATCAACTTACATTCATAGATTCTAAATCCATTGCACTTATCTGCCAAAATAGTCAGTTAATAATATTCTCAAATAAAAATTATTTTAAATATTTGGTCCTTTCGTACTAAAATATTTAATATACTAATAGATAGAAACCAACCTGGCTCGCGCCGGTTTGAACTCAGATCATGTAAGAATTTAAAGGTCGAACAGACCTAGAACTTAAGCTGCTACACCTAGTTCTAATCTTTAATCCAACATCGAGGTCGCAATCCTTATCTTCGATTAGAACTCTCAGAAAAGATTACGCTGTTATCCCTAAGGTAATTTAGTCTTCTAATCATTAATAATGGATCAAAAGCCTATAAATCAATATTAACAATAAAAAAGAGTTATATTTATCTTTTCATCACCCCAACAAAATAATTACTAATTAAAATTCCACTACATATTATTATCAATTTATAATTATTAAACTCTATAGGGTCTTCTCGTCCCATAAAAAAATTTAAGCTTTTTAACTCAATAATTAAGTTCAATTCTTAAGGATAAGAAAGTACTTATCTCGTCCAACCATTCATTCCAGCCTCCAATTAAAAGACTAATGATTATGCTACCTTTGCACGGTCAAGGTACCGCGGCCATTAAATATAATCATTGGGCAGGTCATACTTCCTAAATAATTCAAGAAGAGATGTTTTTGTTAAACAGGCGAATAAGTTATTGCCTAATTCCTCATCCTAATTTACCACTAAAATATCTTACAATTAAAATTTTACTAATTTTATCATTATTACTACCAAGCCAAAAATCATCAATATATCTTAGTAAAATGTTAAAGGTTATAGAATCAATCCTCTTAATACACAAAATTTTAACATATTTTAATTATTGATCAATTCTAAATCTATAAAATGTATTAATCAATTTACCTTTTAAGTCTTTAATAAAAAGCTTATCCCTCTTATTAATAATTTTCCTTTAAAGTATTCTGTTAATTAAAGCCATTAAAAAGAAAATCTTAATTAAATTAATTTCCCAAGAAACTAGATATCCTTTTCAACGAATGATATATCACCACTAACAATCTATTACCTATATTTATGATATAATAATAAACATAAATTATTAACTCCAAAAAAATCGAGAATGATAATTAGATATCCCCTATTTAATTAACCCTGATACACAAGGTACATATAATCAATACAACTTGTTTTATAATAAATTATTAACATCAAATCCTTTACAGTACTAAACCCAATCAACCAATTAAATTTTTAACTAATACAATAACCTAATGAATGATTTCTTAACTAATCATAAAAACAATAGTAAGACTTTTAATCACTAATCAAACTATATTGAATTGCACAATACTAATTCAGTGTAAATGAACCTCTTAACTTTAAGTATAGTTTGACACTCTAGCTACACCTTCCGGTACACCTACTTTGTTACGACTTATCTCATCTTAATTAACGAGAGTGACGGGCGATGTGTGCACATTTTAGAGCCTATATCAACCTGAAAATCTTCACAAATTTACGATTAAATCCACCTTCATTCCAATTTTAATATAAAAATTCGTTTATCTAATAATATTGTAATCCATCTCCACTTAATTATAAGCTGCACCTTGACCTGAAATTTTTACTAATAAAAAATTAAGAAATTTACCCTATAAAGATTTTCAACAACGGCGGTATACATACCTAAATTAAGTAAGGTTCAACGCGGACTATCGATTAAGGGACAGATTCCTCTAAACAGACTAAAATACCGCCAAATTCTTTAAGTTTCAAGACCACAGCTAGTACTACTCTAATTCTACAATTTTACATTTAAAATAATAGGGTATCTAATCCTAGTTTATTCAATTAAATTTCATAGCTTCTCTCATATTAATTTATGTAATAAAAGATTAGATTTCACCCAAAAGCTATTAATATATATATATGTTTAATAAGATAACTACATTCACTGATTCAATTCACTAGTATTTTATGTATAACCGCGAATGCTGGCACATATTCCATCAATACTCACATCATAACTAATTACTGGGTTACCAAATTACTAATTTTATTTACTGATCAAAAACTAACTTATCTTCTAGATAAAGCCAAACAACCATATACATATAAAATTAGATTAAAGCAAATCCTTAAACAAGAATAAAATTCAACTTATCTTCTAGATAAAGCCAAACAACCATATACATATAAAATTAGATTAAAGCAAATCCTTAAACAAGAATAAAATTCATTGAAAAATGGTAATTCGTACTAGGACTACCCAATTATTTACTGTTCAACCATCATACTAATCATGTATAATTATAAAGGTAGGGTGCCCGCAAAACTAGAAAATTAACCCCTTATTAATTAATTCTCCATATATTTATATTTAACCTCCTGATACCATCAGACCGTCACTAGCAACCCCCTTAAAATTAACTTTTAACTTATATATATTTTTAATTATACTGGATTCCACTTTCAAAATTATTATTAAATTCCTGTATTCTTATAGTATAATATTCTTCTCCTATCCACAAAACTAATTTTTCACGCCATATAATATATTTAACCTTCTATATCATTAGATTGATTACTAGTAATCCCCTTTCAATAATAATTTAAAGTATATACCAATAATTATTAATATATATTAAAATATCTATCAGTATATATATGGAAATATTTAATGATTACACTATTGTAACCATTAAATATATTTATTAATAGATTTTCTATATCAATATTAGTATATTGATAAATGTACCTATTCTATATCTATAGATTATAAATATATATCAATATATTTGAATATAATCAATAATGTTATATTACTTAAATATTATTGGTATACATTTTAATATAAATAATTTATATATATATATAAGTATATTGATATGTATATATACGAATATAAGGTTACTTTTACGATGTACGTATATATATTATATACCAATATAACTGTATTTAAATATTAGGGGTTTATATATATAATAAATTTATTATATATGTATAGTCTTTCTGGGAATATCAAGTCCTATTAAACTTCGTAGTTTACATACTTAGACTCATATCTAATAAATTTAACTATCCAATAAATATAATTTTGGGATCTATAATACTTATATACTAATTATACACATTTATATATATATAATATATTATTGTATTAGGTAAAAAAAACGGAAAAAAAGGGCTAAATTTCGGAAAAAAGGGGGTAAAAATCGGAAAAAAGGGGGTAAAAATCGAAAAATGGGCTCATTTCGGAGCCCTTTTTTTTATTCCCATTTTCATCACAATTTATTATACTAATGATTTACCCTTAGATGATCTCTATAAGGTCCCCCTCTCTTTTCTAATGTACATCTCTCTCTTTTATTCCTATCTTATTATCAATTTAACCACAATTTAATAACACAACCCGTAATATATGAAATAACATAAAATACATAAATGAAAAAA